GGTTAATAATATCAAAATCGGATGAATCGGCCCAAACAGGCTTACTAATGGGATGCCCTAATATATTACAAAATTTCGCTTTAGCCAAAGATCTAATTAAAGGAATAATTGGAACTACTGTATCAAGCTTTTTCCTAAAAATTTCGATTAGAAATGAATTTTCTAACATTTGATTCCGGACCACTGAAAAATTGAGCCGCACATTTGAAAGATAGCCCCCCCAAAAAAAGTGAAATGAATGCTCGGATAATAGTGGATTTATATGATGGATCGTTCCAGGTTGAGACCAAACATAAAAATGACATTGCCAGAAATAGATAAGATAGTGTTTCCATTTATTCATCAAAAGAGGCGCATTCTTTGAAGCCAGAATGGCTTTTCCTTGATATCTAACATAATGAATCAAAGGATCCTTGAAGAATGATAAGGTAGACGAAAAATTCTTAGAAAAGACTTCCACAAGATGTTCGATTTTTGCATAGAAATAGATTCGCTCAAAAATAACAATAAAAGAGTTTAATCGTAAATAAGAGGATCTCTTACGTAGAAAAAGGAAGATGGATTCGTGTTCACATACAAAAAAATTATATAGGAACAAGATAATTCTTGGATTACTTTTTGAAAAAGTAGAAATAAGTTTTTTTTTAGTAATAAGACTATTCCAATTACAATACTCATAAATAAACAATCTTAATAAATGAAAGAAGGGGGGATCTTTCACCCAGTATCGAAGACTTTGAACCAAGATTTCCAGATGAATAGGATAGGGTATTTGTACATCTGAAACAAAATTCAAATATGTAAATTTATCCTCGAAAAAGGAAAAAATGGAATGAATTGATCGCAAATTATTAAAAGATTTTACGATTTCCGACTCTTCTAAAAAAGAACGGAATTGTAATTGTCTGGAAAATGGAATTTCCGCGACGACGGCAAAACCCTCTGATATTTTTTGAGAATACAAATTCTTGTTATAACCCCAAAATGGGTTTTTTTTGTTAGAATCGTTAGCAAAAAGAATCAAATGATTCTGTTGATACATTCGAGTAATTAAACGTTTTACAATTAGTAAACTAGATTTCTTATCATAATCCACATTTTCCACCAAAATGGATCGATTTCTATTTAAATCATGACCGTAGGCGAGTCCATAAATATATTCCCGAAAAATAAGTGGGTATAGGAAGTTCTGTTGGCGAGATCTATCTAGTTCTAAATATATTTGATAGTCCTCCATCTTTAAAATTCGATTTTGTCAAAGGATCAGAGATTCATTGGATTATCAAATGATACATAGTGCGATACAGTCAAAACCGGGTATTTATTATTATATATATTCATTATATTATATATATATATTCGAATTAGAACGAATATGAATAGATACCTAGAAAATAAAACGGACTCTCTCCACTCGCTTTTTCCATCTGATTGTTCTAGGATAACAAGCTAGTTCGAAATCCTTTATTTTATCCGCCCAATCGCTCTTTTGATTTTGGAAAAAAAATATCTTTATCAATATACTCTTTCTTCTACACATTTATTGCCACCTCATAATGGAGAATAGCTAATAGTTAGGACTCATAACAAAACTTTAAAATCCATTCATGGGAGAAGCTTTTCCCGCATCAAGCACTAATATATTTTTAACGTACAATTAGATGGGGTAATCATTCGAATGAAAAAATGAAAGCTCGTTACTTTTTGTTTCCCTATAATTGGAGTTGCCAAGCTCTATCCCTTTATTAATTAAACCCAACTGAATCTTTTGTTGTTCCGAGCCGAGAATTAAAACAAAAATTATGGTCGGATCCAATAAGAATGAAATATTTTTCGAATTCGCCATTGATACGACATGCTGCTTTTTCCATTCATTCCTTTCTGGATCAGTCGTGGTCTTACAAACTCTACCGAGGGTATGGACAAAACAATCGCTTCATAAAAATGTGTAAAAAATGGAGTCGCACTTAAAAGCCGAGTACTCTACCATTGAGTTAGCAACCCCCTCCCCCCAAAAAGTAGGATGTGTGGATACAATCGAAAAAGAAAAAAAAAAAAGATGAGCCACCCCCCTTGTCTAGAGTGGTATACATTAGTCATTTTTGTAATTTCTTTTTATTATTTTTCCATTTCTATTTACTATTTATTTACATTTGAATCAAAAAGGAACTTCATGTTTGTATCAGAGAAAGTCCAACGAACTCACCATTTACTGAAGTAAAAAAAAAAGCCTCTGTAACGTGAAGAAATCAATCAATCTATTCACGATCGGATTATATTTGTTTGATACACTGTTGTCAATATTAGTGTTGAAAAAAAAAAAAAAGAGTAGAATCGAGAAAATAAACGAATTCAAATTCGAGAATGAGATATTATTATTCAAATTCTAATAAATTAGAATTTTGAATTCTGTTTTGTTAATAACTTTTCATGCTAATTTGGAATTTCTTTTTTTATTTAGAAGATGAATTCTATTCTAAACTAAAACTAAGAAATAGAA